GTCCCTTCCAGGCGAGCGGAAAATAAGGAAATGGTTGATATATTCAAGATAATTACGTATTTACAAAATACCGTCTCAATTCATCCTATTTCATTCTTGAACAAAAATCCATTTTTTGATTTATTTCATCTATTCCATGACCGGAACAAAAGGGGATACACGTTACACCACGATTTTGAATCAGAAGAGAGATTTCAAGAAATGGCAGATCTATTCACTCTATCAATAACCGAGCCGGATCTGGTGTATCATAGGAGATTTGCCTTTTCTATTGATTCCTACGGGTTGGATCAAAAAAAATTCTTGAATCAGGTATTCAACTCCAGAGATGAATCGAAAAAGAAATCTTTATTGGTTCTACCTCCTCTTTTTTATGAAGAGAATGAATCTTTTTATCGAAGGATCAGAAAAAAATCGGCCCGGATCTACTGCGGGAATGATTTGGAAGATCCAAAACGAAAAACAGCGGTATTTGCTAGCAACAACATAATGGAGGCAGTCAATCAATATAGATTGATCCGAAATCTGATTCAAATCTATGGGTACATAAGAAATGTATCTAATCGATTCTTTTTAATGAATAGATCCGATCACAACTTCGAATATGGAATTCAAAGGGATCAAATAGGAAATGATACTCTGAATCATATAACTATAATGAAATATACGATCAACCAACATTTATCGAATTTGAAAAAGAGTCAGAAGAAATGGTTTGATCCTCTTATTTCTCGAACCGGGAGATCCATGAATCGGGATCCTGATGTATATAGATACAAATGGTCCAATGGGAGCAAGAATTTCCAGGAACATTTGGAACATTTCCTTTCTGAACAGAAGAACCATTTTCAAGTAGTGTTCGATCGGTTACGTATTAATCAATATTCGATTGATTGGTCCGAGGTTATAGACAAACAAGATTTGTCTAAGTCACTTCGTTTCTTTTTGTCCAAGTCACTTCGTTTCTTTTTGTCCAAGTCACTTCTCTTTTTGTCCAAGTCACTTCCCCTTTTCTTTGTGAGTATCGGGAATACCCCCATTCATAGGTCCGAGATCCACATCTATGAATTGAAAGGTCCGAATGATCAACTCCGCAATCAGTTGTTAGAATCAATAGGTGTTCAAATCGTTCATTTGAATAAATTGAAACCCTTCTTATTGGATGATCATGATACTTCCAAAAGACCGAAATCCTTGATCAATGGAGGAACAAGATTACCATTTTGCTTCAAAAAGATACCAAAGTGGGTGATTGACTCATTCCATACTAGAAATAATCGCAGGAAATCCTTTGATAACACGGATTCCTATTTATCAATGATATTCCATGATCGAGACAATTGGCTGAATCCCGTGAAACCATTTCATAGAAGTTCATTGATATCTTCTTTTTATAAAGCAAATCCACTTCGATTCTTGAATGATCCAAATCGCTTCTGGTTCTATTGTAACAAAAGATTCCCTTTTTATGTGGAAAAGACCCGTATCAATAATTATGATCCTACATATGAACAATTCCTCACTATCTTGTTCATTCGCAACAAAATATTTTCTTCGTGCGTCGGTAAAAAAAAACATATTTTTGGGGAGAGAGAGACTATTTTGCCAATCGAGTCACAGGTATCTGACATATTTATACCTAACGATTTTACACAAAGTGGTGACGAAAGGTATAACTTGTACAAATTTTTCCATTTTCCAATTCGATCCGAGCCATTCGTTCGTAGAGCTATTTACTCGATCGCAGACATTTCTACAACACCTCTAACAGAGGAACAAATAGTTCATTTTGAAAGAACTTATTGTCAGCCTCTTTCAGATATGAATCTATCTGATTCAGAAGGGAAGAACTTGCATGAGTATCTCAGTTTCAATTCAAACATGGATTTGATTCACACTCCATGTTCTGAGAAGGATTTCCCATCTGGAAAGAGGAAAAAAAAACGGAGTCTTTCTCTAAAGAAATGCGTTGAGAAAGGGCAGATGTATAGAACCTTTCGACGAGATAGTGCTCTTTTCAATCTCTCAAAATGGAATCTCTTCCAAACATATATGCCATGGTTCCTTACTTCGACAGGGTGGAAATATCTAAATTTCACCACCCTTTTAGAGATTTTTTCAGAACCATTGCCGATACTAAGGATACTAAGTAGCAGGCACAAATTTGTATCCGTTTTGAGAGATATTATGCATGTATCAGATATATCATGGCCAATTCCTCAGAAGATTCTTCCACAATGGACTCTGACTCTGAAAAGTAAGATTTCGAGTCTGATAAGTGAGATTTCGAGTAAGTGTTTACAGAATCTCCTTCTGTCCGAAGAAACGATTCATCGAAATAATGAGTCACCCGTTCCATTGATATGGACACATCTGAGATTAACAAATGCTCGGGAGTTCCTCTATTCAATCCTTTTCCTTCTTCTTGTTGCTGGATATCTCGTTCGCATACATCTTCTCTTTGTTTCCCGAGCCTCTAGTGAGTTACAGACAGAGTTAGAAAAGATCAAATCTTTGATGATTCCATCATACATGATTGAGTTGCGAAAACTTTTGGATAGGTATCCTACATCTGAATCTGAACTGAATTCTTTCTGGTTAAAGAATCTCTTTCTAGTTGCTCTGGAACAATTAGGAGATTTTCTGGAAGAAATACGGGTTTCTGCTTCTGGTGGCAACATGCTATTGGTTGGTGGTTCCGCTTATGGGGTCAAATCAATACGTTCTAAGAAGAAATATTTGAATATCAATCTCATCGATCTCAGAAGTATCATACAAAATCCCATCAATCGAATCGCTTTTTCGAGAAATACGAGACATCTAAGTCGTACAAGTAAAGAGATCTATTCATTGATAAGAAAAAGAAAAGGGGTGAACGGTGATTGGATTGATGAGAAAATAGAATCCTGGGTCGCGAACAGTGATTTGGTTGATGATGAAGAAAGAGAATTCTTGGTTCAGTTCTCCACCTTAACGACCGAAAAAGAAAAAAGGATTGATCAAATTCTATTGAGTCTGACTCATAGTGATCATTTATCAAAGAATGACTCTGGTTATCAAATGATTGAACAACCGGGATCAATTTACTTACGATACTTAGTTGACATTCATAAAAAGTATCTAATGAATTATGAGTTCAATAGATCCTGTTTAGCAGAAAGACGGATATTCCTTGCTCATTATCAGACAATCACTTATTCACAAACCCCGTGTGGGGCTAATAGTTTTCATTTCCCATCTCATGGAAAACCCTTCTCGCTCCGTTTAGCCCTATCCCCTTCTAGGGGTATTTTAGTGATAGGTTCTATAGGAACTGGACGATCCTATTTGGTCAAATACCTAGCGACAAACTCCCATGTTCCTTTCATTACGATATTTCCGAACAACTTTCCGTATTCGTATTACAAGCCTGAAGGTTTTTTTATTGATGATAGTGATAGTGACGATAGTGATTATCGTGACGATATCGATATTGATGATAGTGACGATATTGATGATGACCTTGATCTTGATACGGAGCTGCTAGATATGACGAATGTGCTAACTATGGATATGCCGCCGAGTATATACGGATTTTATATCGATATCACCTTTCGATTCGCATTAGCAAGAGCAATGTCTCCTTGCATAATATGGATTCCAAACATTCATGATCTGTATGTGAATTACAGATCCTTCGGTCTATTACAGAACTATCTCTCCAGAGATTGTGAAAGATATTCTACTAGAAATATTCTTGTTATTGGTTCGACTCATATTCCCCAAAAAGTGGATCCCGCTCTAATAGCTCCGAATAAATTAAATACATGCATTAAGATACGAAGGCTTCTTATTCAACAACAACGAAAGCACTTTTTCATTCTTTCATATACTAAAGGGTTTCACTTGGAAAAGAAAATGTTCCATACTAACGGATTCGGGTCCATAACCATGGGTTCCAATGCACGAGATCTTGCAGCACTTATCAATGAGGCCCTATCCATTAGTATTACACAGAAGAAATCAATTATAGAAACTAATACAATTAGATCAGCTCTTCATAGACAAACTTGGGATTTGCGATCCCAGGTAATATCGGTTCAGGATCATGGGATCCTTTTCTATCAGATAGGAAGGGCTGTTGCACAAAATGTACTTCTAAGTAATTGCCCCGTAGATCCTATATCTATCTATATGAAGAAGAAATCATGTAAAGAAGGGGATTCTTATTTGTACAAATGGTACTTCGAACTTGGAACGAGCATGAAGAAATTAACGATACTTCTTTATCTTTTGAATTGTTCTGCCGGATTGGTCGCTCAAGATCTTTGGTCTTCACCCGGACCTGATGAAAATAATTGGATCGCTTCTTATAGATTCGCTGAGAATGATTCTGATCTAGTTCATGGCCTATTAGAACTAGAAGGCGCTCTGTTGGGATCCTCACGGACAGAAAAAGATTGCAGTCAGTTTGATAATAATCGAGTGACATTACTTCTTCGGTCCGAACCAAGGAATCAGTTAGATATGATTCAAAACTATGAAAAATACGAATCGGAGTTTGAAGAAGAGGAAGAGGACATCGACCCGCAACAAATGGAGGAGGATTTATTCGATCACATAGTTTGGGCTCCTAGAATATGGCGCCCTTGGACCAATCTATTTGATTGTATTGAAAGGCCCACTGAATTGGGATTTCCCTATCGGGCCGGATCATTTCGGGGCAAGCGGAGCATTTATCATGAAGAGGATGAGCTTCAAGAGCATGAGGAGGAGTTCTTGCAGAGGGGAACCATGCAGTACCGGACACCAGATAGATTTTCCAAAGAACAAGGCTTTTTTCGAATAAGCCAATTCATTTGGGACCCTGCAGATCCATTCTTTTTCCTATTCAAAGATCAGTCCTTTGTCTCTGTGTTTTCACGTCGAGAATTCTTTGCATATGAAGAGATGTCAAAGGTGCTTATTACTTCCCAAACGGATTCTCCTACATCTATGTATACACGCTGGTTCATCGGGAA